TATATAGTGTGATGCGAATTTGTAACACTATATATTAACACATAATTGAATTCGTTGATGCTGTCGATCGAGCCTTGCCTGGTTTAGGGGTTTAACAGGATATAACTAGGACTCTTCGACTTTGGGGGTAGGGGGGTTTACCGCGCGCGAGGCAGAGGGGGAATCTTAGGGAAGTATGTGGAACAAGAGATAATGTATGCACTTGACAGAAAAGTGTATGGCTTATTGAATTTATATGTCATTATATAATGACATTATCTTCATTACTTACCATAATGTAGGACTCCCTTGATATTTCATTGGGCCAAACCACTGGAGATGTATGTGAAATCAGCCGAAAAATAAAAGAGAACCCTATGTGCCAGGTTGGCTGTTTACATGGTGGGTGCTTGCTAATGAAGCACTCCACCATTAACTTATGCCGGGACAATTCATATTATGGGGGATTAGAATTTTATGGCCCTGAAATAGGAACCAGATGCCAGGAATAGTGCAGTTTGTGCTACCCCCACAATTCTTGTCCTTGACCCTATCATGAATACTGTACTTTCAGGTATAACCGGTTGTTGGTCTCTTACTACCCCAGTGTTGATTGTAATTTTTTGAGGAAATACCTTTAATGTACTAGTAATGTGGATTTTTAATTATAATTTATGGTGGATCAAAACGTTTATTGTACAATTTAATGATAATTAACCTGAAAATGTATATGTTAGATTGCTATGGTTGTCATTAAGTAGTAATGTTTTAGTTAATGTTATGTTAAATATCCTGTAATGTACTACACCATAATGTAATATTATGCATAATATGTACTAATACACAGTGTTGAGTTATGCATATTATGTACCAGTACATAGAGCATTTAACCCAGTCGAACAGTTGTTGTTTTCAGAAAATAGTTTAGCTGAGAATCCTAGCTTTGGGAGTTAGGGGTGGGAGTTAAAATCTCTCTTTTCTGGCGCTAGGAAGGATTTTAACCTTCGATCTCCGGATTACAAGACCGGTGCTTTAGGGGCTAAGCTACTAGGGCAGTTGAAGTTTAGTAGTTTGTTTTCTAGTCATCCTGCTAATGGGTATAGGATTAGAAATAGTGAGAAGTAGAGTAGGGAAGCAATTTGACCAATGATAATGAAGGGGTGTTCGACTGGCATGCCTCCAATTCAAGTTAGGATGAATACGTCTGCAACCAGGGTTCAAAATAATAGTTGTGTGAGGGGACGGAAGGTAGTGCCTTGTTGCTTGGATGTGTGTAGTAGAGGAACTACTATTAGTACTAGGATTGAAAATAGGAGGGCCAGTACCCCACCTAGTTTGTTGGGGATGGACCGTAGAATTGCGTAGGCAAATAAGAAGTATCATTCTGGTTTAATATGGGGAGGAGTGACTAGTGGGTTGGCTGGGGTAAAGTTTTCTGGGTCTCCAAGCAGGTTTGGTGAAAATAGTGCTAAGGAGGCTAGAGCTGTAATTAGTACGATGAATCCTAGTACATCTTTGTAGGAGAAGTAGGGGTGGAATGAGATTTTGTCCGCGTCGGAGTTTAGCCCGACGGGGTTGTTGGAGCCGGTTTCATGTAAGAATAAGGCGTGTAGTACTGTGGCTGCAATGATTGCGAATGGTAGTAGGAAATGGAATGCAAAGAATCGGGTTAGGGTTGCATTATCTACAGAGAAACCACCTCAGATTCATTGGACTAGGGCATCTCCTATGTAGGGGACGGCTGATAGGAGATTTGTGATTACAGTAGCGCCTCAGAAAGATATTTGGCCTCATGGAAGTACATAGCCAACGAATGCGGTCATTATTACTAGGAGTAGAAGGACTACTCCGATGTTTCAGGTTTCTTTGTAGAGGTATGAGCCATAATATAAGCCTCGTCCGATGTGGAGGTAGATGCAGATGAAGAAGAAGGAGGCACCATTTGCATGTAAGTTTCGAATAACTCAGCCATAGTTGACATCTCGGCAGATGTGGACTACGGATGAGAAGGCGGTTGAGATATCGGAGGTATAATGTATTGCTAGGAATAGGCCGGTTAAAATCTGTGTTATTAGACAAAGTAGTAGGAGGGAGCCAAAATTTCATCATACAGAGATATTGGAGGGGGCAGGTAGATCGATAAGGGCGTCGTTAATGATTTTAAGCAGGGGATGTGCTTTTCGGGTGACCATTAAGAGGTTCTCATAGTTGAATTACAACGGTGGTTTTTCAAGTCATTGATCCTGGTGAAAATCCTGGTGAGAATTATGATATATTTTTTTGATTTACTTTTGTTAAGTTTGGTGGTGGGCTTAGTTGGGGTTGCTTCTAATCCTGCTCCGTATTTTGCAGCATTAGGGTTGGCTGTGGCAGCTGGAGTTGGGTGTGGTGTATTAATTGGTCATGGGGGGTCGTTAATTGGTTTGATGTTGTTTTTAATTTATTTGGGTGGAATGTTAGTAGTTTTTGCATATTCAGCGGCATTAGCAGCGGAGCCCTTTCCTGAAACGTGGGGGGCGGGATCAGTTAAGGTATATGTTTTGATGTATTTGTTGGGGGTTGGGGCAGGGTTTTGGTGATTTTGGTCCGGGTACGGGGGTTATTGGGTTGTAGTAGATGAGTTTAAGGAGTTTTTTGTGGTGCGTGGGGATGTTGGAGGGGTTTCTTTGATGTACTCTGCTGGGGGAGGAATGTTAGTTGTATGTGCTTGAGTATTATTGTTGTGTCTTTTTGTAGTGTTGGAGCTGACTCGGGGTCTTAACCGGGGGGCGCTTCGGGCTGTTTAAATGGTAGTTAACAGGGCAGTGGCTAAGGCTGTAGAGATTAGGTAAAATGTTAAGTAAATTTTGATAATGTTGGTGTTGGTGTTGTCAAATATTATGGATAGGTGCTGGTATAGGGGGTTAATACCTTTAGGTCCAATTTCTAATCATTGGCGGTCAACTTTGGTAGCTTGTTTTCCTAGTGTTAAATTAATTTTAGGAATAAGTCGGTGGATGATGTGTGGGAAGAACCCTAGTATATTGGAGAAGTTATGTGGTGTGAGGGTGGGGGTAATTTTGATTTGTTTTGAGGTGGCGTTAGCTAGCGCTAGTGCAATAATAACTCCTAAAATTGTGACGATAAGTGCAGCTAGTTTTAATGTTGGAGTTATAGTTATAGTTGGGGTTTTCATGGGGAGGAAGTTTGAGGTGATGATAAGGCCTGCAATGATGCTACCTCAGGCTAGGCGTTCGATGGGTGCAATTACTGCTTTGTGGTTTTCATTGATAGGGGAGAGGGTTGAGAATCGAGGGGATCCTATGGTTACAAAGAAGATGACTCGGAGGCTGTATACAGCTGTAAAGGATGTGGCAATTAATGTTAGGGTAAGGGCTCAGGTATTTAAGTATGAAGTATTGAGGGCTTCAATAATTGCGTCTTTTGAGAAGAACCCTGCTAGGAAGGGCGTGCCAGTGAGTGCGAGGCTACCAATAATAAGGCATGAGGAGGTGAATGGTATAAGTTTGTGCAATCCTCCCATTTTTCGGATATCTTGTTCATCGTTCAGGCTGTGAATAATTGAGCCGGAGCAGAGGAATAGTATGGCTTTAAAGAAGGCGTGGGTGCAGATGTGTAGGAAGGCTAGTTGGGGTTGATTGAGTCCAATAGTAACCATTATTAACCCTAGTTGGCTTGAGGTTGAGAATGCTACGATTTTTTTAATATCGTTTTGTGTTAGGGCGCAGGTGGCGGTAAAGAAAGTTGTTAGTGCTCCTAGACATAAGCAGGTAGTTAAAATTACTTGATTATTTTCTATTAAAGGATGGAGTCGGATTAGTAGGAAGATACCTGCAACTACTATAGTACTTGAGTGTAGTAGGGCAGATACTGGGGTGGGGCCTTCTATTGCTGAGGGCAGCCATGGGTGTAATCCGAATTGGGCGGATTTTCCAGTGGCTGCCAGCACGATTCCTGCTAGGGGAAGGGTCATATCTAGGTCTTTGGCCAGCAGGAAGATTTGTGGTAGTTCTCATGAGTTAAGATTTATTGCGATTCAGGCAATAGCTAAGATTAACCCAATATCTCCAACTCGATTATATAAGACTGCTTGCAGGGCTGCTGTATTGGCATCGGCTCGGCCATGCCATCAGCCGATTAGTAAGAATGATATAATTCCTACTCCTTCTCATCCAATGAATAGCTGGAATAAGTTGTTGGCGGTGACTAGAATAATTATGGCTACTAGGAATAGAAGTAGGTATTTGAAGAATCGGTTTAGGTAGGGGTCGGAGTGCATATATCATGATGCAAACTCTAAAATAGATCATGTAACATATAGGGCAATTGGTGTAAAGACTAGTGAATAGTGGTCAAATTTAAAGCTGATGTTGACGTCAAAGTTTATAATATTTATTCATTGTCATGTCGTGATAATGGTTTCTATTCCTTGGTCTAAGAAAATTGTTAGGGGGATTATGTTGATGAAAAATGCAGTGCTTACAGCGGTTTTAACATGTTTTGTGGCTCAGTTTTGGTTTAGGGGTTTTGGGCTGAGGGTTATTATTAGTGGTAATAGGAGGATTGTTAGGGTAAGTAGGAGGGAGGTGGTTGCAATAGTGTCTAGCATAGCTGCTACTTGGAGTTGCACCAAGAGTTTTTGGTTCCTAAGACCAACGGATGAACTATTATCCTTTAGAAGCGGGTTGAATGAGCCGCGGAATTTAACTGCGGGGGTAAAGGATTAGCAGACCTTTCTGCCGTCAGGCCTCTTTCGGTGGACAAGGGGAGTTTAACCCCTGTTTTTAGAATCACAATCTAATGTTTTATGTTAAACTATGTCTACAATACCATCATCCTCATATGATTTCAGGCTTTAAGATGAGAAGTATTACGGGGAGGAGGTGGAGCGTTATTAGTAGATGTTCTCGTGTATGGAAGGGTTGTAGGTTGGTGATGTGTTGTGGGATGGGCCCCCGTTGTGTTATTAAGAACAGATATAGAGAGTAGGCAGCAGTGATTAGGGTGCCTGCTCCTGTTATTGTGAGTGTTCAGGGGGATCAGTTAAATATAGCTGTAATAATTATTAGTTCCCCTATTAAGTTTGGTAGTGGTGGTAATGCTAAGTTTGCTAAGTTTGAGATAAATCATCATACGGCTGTAAGAGGAAAAATGACTTGTATACCTCGGGCTAGGACTATAGTTCGGCTGTGGGTTCGTTCGTATGTGGTGTTGGCTAGGCAGAATAGGGCGGAGGAGACTAGGCCGTGTGCAATTATAAGTACTAGTGCTCCGGTAAAGCCTCACGGAGTTTGGATTAAAATACCCCCAGCTACTAGCCCCATATGGCTAACAGATGAATAAGCGATTAAGGATTTTAGATCTGTTTGTCGTAGACAGATGGAGCCGGTTATAATTACACCTCATAGGGCTAATGCAATAATCGGGTAGGCTAAGTCTTTTGATAGGGGATCTAGTATAACTATTATTCGTATTATGCCATAGCCCCCTAGTTTTAGTAAGACTGCAGCTAGGACTATAGACCCTGCTACAGGGGCTTCTACATGGGCTTTAGGTAGTCAAAGGTGAACTCCATATAGGGGTATTTTTACTAGGAAGGCTACAAGACAGGCTGCTCATCAGATTTTATCACCTCAGGTATTTAGGGTCATTGGTTGTGTATATTGAATGATTAGTATTGACAGGGTGCCTGCATTATGGTGTAATAAGAGGAGGGCTACTAGAAGTGGTAATGATCCAGCTAATGTGTAGAATAGGAAGTATGTGCCGGCATTTAGTCGTTCGGCTTGGTTACCTCAGCGAGTAATAATGATAAGGGTTGGAATTAGGGTTGCTTCAAATATTACGTAGAATATAATGATTTCGGTGGCACCGAATGCTATAATCAAGAAAGCTTGTAAGGAGACCAGTAGAGTTATGTAGCTTCGTTGGCGATTGATGGGTTCTATTTTAATGTGATTTTGACTGGCTAAGATTATAAGGGGTAAAAGTCAGCAGGTTAGAACTAGTAGGGGGGTTGATAAGGGGTCTGTGGCTATATAGGAGTTGGATGTGGTTCAGCTGGTTTCTATGGGTATTTTGATTCAAGTAAGGCTAAGTATAGCAATGATTAAGCTTTGTATTGTTGTAGAAGCTCATAGCCATTTGGGTGTTGATAGTCAGATTGTTGGAAATAGCATGATGGTGGGGATTAAAATTTTTAACATTGTAGGAGATTTAAGGCTTGTAGATGGTCTGTGCCGTGGGTTCGAGCTGTAGCAACTAAGAGGGCTAGACCTGCACTAGCTTCACAGGCTGAGAAGGCCAATAATAGAATGGGGCTTGCGGAAAAGGCAGTTGATTCTAATTGAAGGGTTCATAGAGCAAGGGCAATGAATAGAGAGAGTATTATGCCTTCCAAGCATAGTAGGGCTGATATAAGGTGAGAGCGGTGGAAGGCTAGACCTGTAAGGCCTAGTGTAAATGCTGAGGTAAAGCTGAGGTACACGGGTGTCATAAGGGGACTACGGACTTAAACCGTAATTTTCTGAGCCGAAATCAGAGGTCTTGTGTTTGGACTAATCCCCTATTCAGCTCATTCTAGGCCTCCTTGTAATCACTCATAAATGAGCCCTAATGTTAGTAATACTAGGACAGTTGCGGCCCATATTAGTGTGTGGGTTGGGTCTGGTAGTTGGTTGCCTCATGGTAGGGGTAGTAGTAGTGCAATTTCTAGGTCAAACAGAAGAAATAGGATGGCTACTAGGAAGAATCGTAGGGAAAATGGGAGTCGTGCTGATCCTAGGGGATCGAAGCCGCATTCATAGGGGGAGAGTTTTTCTGTGTCAGGAGTTATTTGTGGTAGTCAAAATGATACAATGGCCAGGATTATTGATAGGGCGGCTGAGATAATTAGTATGGTTAAGACTAAGTTCATTATCTTTCCTTGGAATTTAACCAAGACTAGGTGATTGGAAGTCACTCGTACTAACTTGAATACTAGAAAGATATGAGCCTCATCAGTAAATAGAGACGTATAGGAATAGTCATACAACATCTACGAAGTGTCAGTATCAGGCGGCTGCTTCAAATCCGAAGTGGTGTTCTGAGGTAAAGTGGTATCGGATTTGTCGGAGTAGGCAGACGGCAAGGAAGGTGGACCCAATGATGACATGTAGTCCATGGAAGCCTGTTGCTACGAAGAAGGTTGAGCCATATACACCGTCTGCGATAGTAAATGGGGCTTCGTAATATTCTATGGCTTGGAGAGCAGTAAAATAGAACCCCAGCAGGATTGTTAGGGTCAGGGATTGAATTGCTTGTTTGCGTTCCCCTTCTATAATGCTGTGGTGGGCTCATGTAACTGTAACACCTGATGCTAGAAGAACTGCGGTATTAAGAAGAGGAACTTCGAATGGGTCTAGGGTTGTAATTCCTGTGGGGGGTCAACATCCCCCTAGTTCAGGAGTGGGGGCTAAGCTAGAGTGGTAGAAGGCTCAGAAGAATCCTAGGAAAAAGAATACTTCTGAAGTGATGAAGAGGATTATTCCGTAGCGTAGTCCTTTTTGCACGGGGGGTGTGTGGTGACCTTGGAATGTGCCTTCTCGTACAATGTCTCGTCATCATTGACACATTGTTAAAATTAATAGTACTAGGCCTAAGGCCATAAGTGTTGTTGAGTGGAAGTGAAATCAGATTGCTAGTCCTGATGTTGTTAAGAGAGCAGCTACTGCACCGGTTAGGGGTCATGGGCTTGGATCTACCATATGATATGCATGTGCTTGGTGGGCCATTATACGTTTTCTTGTAAATACAGGCTTAGTAGTAGTACGAATACATAGGCTTGAATAATAGCGACTGCAACTTCTAATAGTGTTAGTATTACTAGTAGGGCGGCGGTGAGGGTTGCAACTGTAGTTATTATTGGCAGCAGTGTAATGGTTGCGGTCGAGATTAGTTGAATTAGCAGGTGACCTGCTGTTAGGTTGGCAGTTAGTCGTACTCCTAGGGCTAAAGGTCGGATAAATAAACTAATTGTTTCGATAATAATTAGGATGGGGATTAAGAGGGCGGGAGTCCCTTCTGGCAGTAGGTGTCCGAGTGCTGCTGTAGGTTGATTTCGTATACCAATGATTACGGTTGCTAGTCATAGTGGGACGGCCAGACCCATATTTAAGGACAGCTGGGTTGTTGGGGTAAAGGTATATGGGAGTAGTCCTAGAATATTGAGTGTAAGGATAAAGATTATTAAGGAAGCCAGGATTATGGCTCATTTATGTCCGCCTTGGTTTAGTGGCATGAGCAGTTGATGTGTGAAGGATTTAATGAATCAGCTTTGAAGGGAGATAAGGCGATTGTTTTGATATCGGTTAGTTGGGGTGGGGATTAGAATTCATGGTAATGTAAGTGCGATTGCAATTAGGGGAATACCCAGGTGTGTGGGGCTTATGAATTGGTCGAATAGGTTTAGTGCCATGGTCAGTTTCAGGTGTCGGATTTAAGTTTTTCAGCGCTTAGGGCTGTTACTTCATTTGTAAATGTGTGGCTTAACACTTTGTTGGGGATTACTGTTAGGAAGACTAGTCATGAGAAGACAAGGATTGCAAATCATGGGGCAGGGTTTAATTGTGGCATGTCACTAGAGGTGGTTGGGGGCCACCAGTCTTTAGCTTAAAAGGCTAACGCTAGTCCCTATTTAGCTTTCTAGTGAGGCGTCTTCAAGTATGAGTGAGGATCAGTTTTCAAAGTGTTCTAGGGGTACAGATTCTACTACGATAGGTATGAAGCTGTGATTAGCCCCGCAGATTTCGGAACATTGTCCATAGAACACTCCGGGTCGGGAGGCGATGAAAGATGTTTGGTTTAGTCGTCCTGGGACAGCATCTATTTTAACTCCTAATGCTGGGACAGCTCAAGAATGTAGAACATCTTCAGCTGAGACTAGTACTCGAACTGGTGATTCTATAGGAATTACTATTCGGTGGTCTGTTTCTAGCAATCGAAACTGCCCAGGCAATAGATCTTGTGTTGGGAGTATGTAGGAGTCGAAGGCCAAGTTTTCGTAGTCAGTGTATTCATAGCTTCAGTATCATTGATGGCCTATGGCTTTTACAGTTAAGTGGGGGTCGTTTACTTCATCTATGAGATATAGAATTCGTAGGGAAGGGAGGGCAATTAGAATAAGAATTACTGCTGGTAAAATAGTTCATACAATTTCGATTTCTTGTGAGTCTAAAATATATTTATTAGTGAGTTTGGTAGTAACTATCACAACAATAATATATAGCACTAAAGTGCTAATTAAGAAAACAATTATAAGGGCATGATCGTGGAAATGTAGAAGTTCTTCTATTACAGGGGAGGCTGCGTCTTGGAATCCTAGTTGAGATGGGTGTGCCATTAAAGCTTTTGGGCTTTAAGATACGCAGGGCTTTAACCTACAATTTTGCCTTGACAAGGCGATGTAATACTCAATTTTACTAGTATCTTATTAAAGAAAGTGGCAGAGTGGTTATGCGGCTGGCTTGAAACTAGCTTACGGGGGTTCAATTCCTTCCTTTCTCGTTAGTTTGTTTGTACTTGCACGAATGCAGGTTCTTCAAATGTGTGGTAGGGTGGAGGGCATCCGTGTAGTCACTCAATGTTAGTGTGAGTAAGTTCTACGGAGAGTACTTCTCGTTTGGCAGTGAAGGCTTCTCATAGAATATAGAGGAATATGATAACTGCCACTAGAGAGATTAGAGAGCCGATTGATGAAATAATGTTTCATAATGAGTAGGCATCTGGGTAGTCTGAGTAACGTCGGGGCATGCCTGCTAGTCCTAGGAAGTGTTGGGGGAAGAAGGTAAGGTTTACACCTACGAACATTGTGCCGAAGTGGATTTTTGTTCATGTATCGTGTATTGTATAGCCCGTAAATAGGGGGAATCAGTGGACAAAGGCTCCCATGATAGCAAATACTGCTCCTATTGATAAGACATAGTGGAAGTGGGCTACTACGTAGTAGGTATCATGTAATACAATATCTAGGGATGAATTGGCTAGTACGATACCAGTTAGTCCCCCCACAGTAAATAGGAAAATAAAACCGAGGGCTCATAGCATTGGGGTTTCTCATTTAATAGAGCCTCCGTGCAGTGTTGCAAGTCAGCTAAATACTTTTACACCTGTTGGAATTGCGATGATTATTGTTGCAGATGTGAAATATGCTCGGGTATCTACGTCCATTCCTACTGTGAACATATGATGGGCTCATACGATGAAGCCTAGAAGGCCGATGGCCATCATAGCTCATACTATTCCTATATAGCCAAATGGTTCTTTTTTACCTGCGTAGTAGGCTACGATGTGAGAAATTATACCAAACCCAGGGAGGATTAAAATATATACTTCTGGGTGGCCAAAAAATCAGAAAAGATGTTGGTAGAGAATTGGGTCACCTCCTCCTGCTGGGTCGAAGAAGGTGGTATTTAGATTTCGGTCTGTTAGTAGCATTGTAATGCCTGCAGCGAGTACTGGTAGTGAGAGCAGGAGGAGTACCGCTGTAATTAAAACGGCTCATACAAATAGGGGGGTTTGATATTGTGAGATTGCTGGGGGTTTCATATTAATAATAGTTGTAATGAAGTTGATGGCTCCTAGAATTGATGAGACCCCTGCAAGATGTAGGGAGAAAATGGTTAGGTCTACGGAGGCTCCAGCATGTGCTAAGTTTCCGGCAAGTGGGGGATATACGGTTCATCCTGTTCCAGCCCCGGCTTCAACCCCTGAAGAGGCAAGAAGCAGTAAAAAGGACGGGGGTAGTAGTCAGAAGCTTATGTTGTTTATTCGAGGGAATGCTATGTCGGGTGCTCCAATCATTAGGGGTACAAGTCAGTTGCCGAATCCCCCAATCATAATTGGTATCACTATAAAGAAGATTATAATAAAGGCGTGTGCGGTAACGATGACATTATAGATTTGATCATCGCCTAGGAGGGCTCCAGGTTGGGCTAGTTCTGCCCGAATCAGAAGACTGAGGGCTGTGCCCACTATTCCGGCCCAAGCACCAAATACTAAATATAGGGTGCCAATATCTTTGTGGTTGGTTGAGAAGAATCAGCGCGTGATTGTCACAGGTAGGGTGGCCGAGAGTTTAGGCGGTGGATTGTAGCTCCATAAACAAAGGTTTAAGTCCTTTTTCTACCAAGTCCCGTGGTGTATAACATTTCGGATTGCAAATCCGAAGAAGCAGGTTAATGACCCGCCGGGACTTTCCCCGCCTTTTTGAAGGGGGCGGGGGAAGTAGGTGAATGCTCGCTGGCTTGAGCGTCTAGCTGTTAACTAGGAATTTGTAGGATCGAGGCCTTCTCATCTAGTAAGGCTTTAGCTTAATTAAAGTGTCTGGGTTGCATTCAGAAGATGTGGGGTAAAGTCCTGCAAGTCTTATTCAGGGACTAGGAGATTTTCACTCCTACTTAAAGCTTTGAAGGCTTTTGGTCTAATGTTATCCTAAGTCTCTAGTTTGTTAGTGCCTGTGCTAAGGGGGTTAGTGGTAATAGTATTAAAGCAGAGGCTGTAAAAATGGCCAGTAGGGCGGTGTTTTGTGTACTTTGAAGGCGTCAGGGGGTGGTGGAGTTGTTTGTGTTAGGTGAAATTGTTAAAGTTATAGAGTAACATAGTCGTAGGTAGAAGTATAGACTTAGTAGTGCACTTAGGGCTATAATAGTAGCAGTTAATGGTAGGTTTTGGGAGGTTAGTTCTTGTAAAATTAGTCATTTTGGTATAAAGCCGGTCAGGGGTGGAAGGCCTCCTAGGGATAGTAGCGCTAGGGCAGCGGTGGCTGTAATGGCTGGTGTTTTAGATCAGGATATTGCTAGGGTGCTAATTTTAGTTGTGGATATTAATTTGAATGTTAGGAAAGTTGCGGCTGTTATAATAATATAGGTGAGTAGGGCTAATATTGTTAGTTGTGGTTTAAATTGTGCAATTATAATTATTCAGCCAAGGTGTGCGATTGATGAGTATGCTATGATTTTACGCAGTTGTGTTTGGTTTAAGCCTCCTCAGCCTCCTACGATAACTGAGAGGAGTGCTAGAGTTGTAATTAGTTGAGGTTGAGCTAGAGGGGCCATTTGAATGATTAATGCAAATGGTGCTAGTTTTTGTCATGTGGCTATGATGAGTCCGGTGGTTAAATCCAGGCCTTGTATAACAGGGGGCATTCAGAAGTGTGTTGGGGCTAATCCTACTTTTAGTGCTAGTGCCATAGTAATTAGGGTAATTGCAATTGGGTTGGATAAGCAGAAGATGTTTCATTCTCCTGTGGTTCAGGCATTGATGGTGCTTGCGAATAGAATTGTTGCTGCGGCAGCAGCCTGGGCTAGAAAGTATTTTGTGGTGGCTTCTACTGCCCGTGGGTGGTGGTGTTGGGCTATTAATGGGAGAATTGCTAATGTGTTGATTTCAAGGCCTATTCATGCTAGTAGTCAGTGGGATGTTATGAATGTCAGGGTTGTACCTAGGCCCAGGCTAAGTAGTAAAATTGTTAGAGTGTATGGGCTCATTGGTAAGAGAAGGATTTTAACCTACATTTTTGGGGTATGGGCCCAAAAGCTTTAATTAGCTGATCTTACTAGAAAGTGGTGTAATGGAAACACTTGGAGTTTTGATCTCCATGATATGGGTTCGAGTCCCTTTTTTCTAAGGGGCTGGGAGGATTTTAGCCTCCATAAGTCACTCTATCAAAGTGGCCCTTGGGCATTCAGGCACAGCTCCATTATTATAGTTGTGGGGGAAGTCCGCTTAATGCGATGGGTAAAGCGGCATGTCATAGGATGAGGGCTAAGGTTATGGGTAGGAAGTTTTTTCATACTAGGTGTATGAGTTGATCATAACGGAATCGTGGGTAAGAGGCGCGGACTCAAAGAAATAATATGGAGAGTAGGGCGGCTTTTACTATAATATTGATAGAGGTTATTTCTGGGATGGCGGGGGTGTGAGTGGCACCTAAGAATAGAATTGTTGATAGTGTGTTTATTAGTAGGATGTTGGCGTATTCAGCTAGGAAGAATAGGGCGAAGGGCCCTCCGGCATATTCGACGTTAAATCCGGATACTAGTTCGGATTCCCCCTCTGTTAAATCGAAGGGGGCTCGATTTGTTTCTGCTAACGTTGAGATATACCATATGGCAGCTAGGGGTCAGGCTGGTAGTAGAAGTCAAGTTGTTTCTTGGGTGGTATTAAATATTTGGAGGGTGAAACCCCCGGTAAAGATAATGATGGATAATAGAATTAATCCTAGGCTAACTTCATAGGAGATGGTTTGTGCAACTGCTCGTAGGGCACCAATTAGTGCGTATTTTGAATTGGAGGCCCATCCTGAGCCTAAGATTGAGTATACGGCTAGGCTGGATAGGGCTAGGATAAATAGTATGCCTAGATTTAGCTCTGTTATGGGGTATGGGAAAGGTATTGGCACTCATAATAGTAATGCTAGTGTTAGAGCTAGTATTGGGGTGGCGAGAAATAGAAATGGGGATGAGGTGGATGGGCGGATTGGTTCTTTAATAAATAGTTTGACTCCGTCTGCAATTGGTTGTAATAGGCCGTAGGGTCCAACTACATTTGGACCTTTTCGTAGTTGTATATACCCTAAGACTTTTCGTTCAATAAGGGTAAGAAAGACTACTGCAAGCAGTACTGGTACGATATAGGTTAGGGGGCTGATTAAATAGGTAATTAGTAGGACCGTCATGATTAAGAGGAGGATTTGAACCTCCGGCAGAAAGGGCTTAGGCCTTTTGCAATTACCGGGCTCTGCCATCTTAATAATCTTATCTTGATGTGGGTTTATGCCTTCCTTTTATTTAATTTAGTTGATTACATTAAGTTAGGGTGGGGCGTGTTTTATAACATGGGCCCCTCTTTTCCGGTCCTTTCGTACTAGGAAGAGTAGCGTTACAGATAGAAACTGACCTGGATTGCTCCGGTCTGAACTCAGATCACGTAGGACTTTAATCGTTGAACAAACGAACCCTTAATAGCGGCTGCACCATTAGGATGTCCTGATCCAACATCGAGGTCGTAAACCCCCTTGTCGATATGGACTCTGAAAGGGGATTGCGCTGTTATCCCTAGGGTAACTTGGTCCGTTGGTCGGCGTGTAGCCGGATCTTAATAGTCAGAAGTTCTGTTGCTTAGAAATGTTTTTCTTGGTTTTAGGGTTTACCCCAGTCCGCGTGGGAGCTTTATTTTCTCCCGTGGTCGCCCCAACCGAAGATTGAGATCAGTTGCTATTTAGTTTGTTGCCGTGTTGGGGCTCATTGACATAGATGATCTTTATATCTTAAGCTCCAAAGGGTCTTCTCGTCTTGTATTTTTATGTCCGCTTCTGCACGGGCAGATCAATTTCATTGACTAGAAAAGGGAGACAGTTAAGCCCTCGTTTCACCATTCATACAGGTCTTCATTTAAAAGACAAGTGATTGCGCTACCTTCGCACGGTCAAAATACCGCGGCCGTTTAACATTGTCACTGGGCAGGCAAGACCTCCTATACGTCGTTGTTTGCAGGAGGCGATGTTTTTGGTAAACAGGCGAGGCTTGTGTTTGCCGAGTTCCTTCCTTTTCTTTTGGTCTTTCCTTAATGCCTTCCAGTGTGGGGTTAACGATTGGGTTGTGTGGATATTTCTTGTTGTTTAATGTGATCACATTTCCCTCTTTGCTTGGGGTCGATAATTACTAGTGGTGGGTCCGATCTAGTGTACACGTAGGCTTGGAGAAGGGGGAGGTCCCTTCTTATTACTCATTTTAGCAGTATCTCTCCCATGTGGGCATGGGAGGGCCTAATAGGATTAGGGGTTTTAGATTTAATATTTAAATAATGGAATTTGGTTCTGCCGGAGCTTTAACGCTTTCTGATCAGGTGGCTGCTTTTAGGCCCACTGAAGCAGTCTATCTTGTCTAATATAATCTTTAACCACCTGTTGAGGTTGTATTCTGTTTCGTAAGGGCTGTACCCCTTATGACTAACTCTCGCATATTACTTTGGTTCTTGTGAATTTTTGGGTTCTGAATTAAGGAGTGCGAGGCTGAACTTCTATTCATTTCTTAGGCAACCAGCTATAACTAGGTTCGGTAGGTCTGTCACCTCTACCTGGAGATCTTCCCACTCTTTTGCCACAGAGACGGGTTGGCCCTAATAATAGGCTGTCTCGGGGTAGCTCACTTAGTTTCGGGGCTTTGAACTAAAGTTCTCTTTGCTCAGGGGGGCTGGCTAAATCATGATGCAAAAGGTACGAGAGTTAATCTCTGCTTTGTTGTGCTTTAATGATTTGTTTCATTTCTTTTTCAGCGTTCCCTTACGGTACTATTTCTATAGCTTTAATGTTGCCTTTTCTGTCGCACGTACTTGGGCGGTAAAATGTTTTAGTTTGTGGTGTGTTGGTCTTGTGCAGGATTTTAATGTTGTATTGGTTGTTTGGGTGTTTAAGCTAGCTGTTTAGCTCAGGGCGATCCAATTTGCATGGATATCTTCTCGGTGTAAGGGAGATGCTTTGCTATATCAGCCACGCTCTGATTATTCCAAGTGCACCTTCCGGTACACTTACCATGTTACGACTTGCCTCCCCGTGTTATAGTGGTTGTTTTATTATGAATGTTTTTGATAGCAGTGTAGGGGAGAGTGACGGGCGGTGTGTGCGCGTCTCAGAGCCTAATTCAAAAGAACTCTCTGTTTTCTTTTTACTACTAAATCCACCTTTAGGCACAATGTTTCAGGGTGCCATCCGTATATTCTATTAGTAGAAAATGTAGCCCATTTCTTCCCACTTCGTACGCTACACCTTGACCTGACGTTTTTGGGTGGACCCATTTTGCTTACTGTATTACCTTCACAGGGTAAGCTGACGACGGCGGTATATAGGCGGAAAAAACAAGAAGTGGTGAGGTTTAGCGGGGGTTATCGGTTCTAGAACAGGCTCCTCTAGGTGGGTCTGAGACACCGCCAAGTCCTTTGGGTTTTAAGCTAGGCTCGTAGTACCCTGGCGGATGTATTTGTAATGGGACATCTAGGTTTAGGGCTAAGCATAGTGGGGTATCTAATCCCAGTTTGTTTCTTAGCTTTCGTGGGGTCAGGTAAATTTTGTTTAAAGCTACTTTCGTGTTAGGGTCTCGTGCCCTCGGGGTGCGTATGACGGCTTAGAGGGTCTTTAGCTTTATTTTTGTACTCCTTAACCACCCTTTACGCCGTAGCTATCAACTAGGGTCTTTCGTATAACCGCGGTGGCTGGCACGAATTTTACCGACCCTTTTATCCCTAACTAAGTCAAGTTTACACTTATGGCTTAATGTTTATTACTGCTGAAATCCCTTGGGGGTGTGGCGTAGCAAGGCGTCTTGGGCTAGGGCGGGGGCTGAGCCTGATGCCTGCTCCTCGTTCTCGATCGGAGGATTGAGGGCATTCTCACAGGGATGCGGATACTTGCATGTATAAATTGGGTTAAAGCTGATAGTAAAGTCAGGACCAAGCCTTTGTGCCTGTGGAACTTTCTAGGGTTCATCTTAACATCTTCAGTGTCATGCTTTAATTTAAGCTACACTAGC